AGAACCAAAAAAATCTTTTATTTCTTTTTGAAAAGACGTAAATGTCTTTCTTTGAAGTAATGACACTATTTAAATTATGATATTCGTGGAAAATCAATCGCAACAAATGCAAAGAAGAAACATCTTTGATCCAGCATTGAAGGATTTGAACTAAGATTTCCATATGGATAGGATGGGGTATTAGTAGATCTGACACAAAATTTAAATGTGAGAATTTATCTTCTAAAAAAGGAAAGATTGAATGAATAGATCGTAAATTCTGAGATTTTGGTATTTTTTTTTCTTCAAGGGAAGATACTAATCGCGACGAGAATGTAATTTCCAGAATGACTCCAAAGCCTTCTGATAATATTTGAGAAGAAAAATGAGAAGAAAAATAATTCTTATGCCCCCAAAATAGATTTTGGTTAGAATCATTTACCGAAGAAAAAAAAAGTTTCTGTTGATATATTCGAGTAATTAAACGTTTCACAAGTACTAAACTATATTTATTGTCATAACCAATAATTTCCACAGGTTCATAATAAATAAAACTATTGAAACTATGATCATGAGCAAGTGAGTAAATATACTCCTGAAGGAGTAGCGGATATAGGAAGTTTTGTTGCCGAAATGTATCTTTTTTCAATCTAAATATCCTTGTAATCCTGTCATTTACATACATTTTTACTATAACCAAAAAACCAAAAAAAGGAAGGCACTTCTTGTGTTCTGAAATGATACATAGTGCAATATGGTCAGAACGGCGTAGTGTATATTTTATGTAGTCTATTTTTTATCTTATACTACCTTATACTAAATACTAATAAATTATATAGAATTTAGATATAATATGCACTGTCTATTTTTCTTTTTTTTTTTTCTTATTTTTCTTTATTCTTTGATAATAATAATTATTATTTTACAAAAATATCTGATTCTTTTACATATATATTTTTTATACTGTACTGTGATGTAAATCACTTAATGGTAATATAAAAAGATTTAAGAAAAAATAAAAAATAAATACCCCGGAGACAGAGGGTCCAATCTACAGATCTTTTTCCTTTCCCTTTCTATGCAATGAGTTTTATTTGTTAACAAAACTAGAATAACAATAAAAGAAATAAAAAAATGATAAGAAAAAGAAGGAAAGGGGGTAAAATTCTTTTATTTTTGCAACCCAATAACTCTTTTGATTTTGGAAAAATTCTTGTTTTATCACTATACTATTTCTTCTACACATCCGTCTCCAATTCATAATAAATAATAATTAGGATTAATAAAAAAAGAATCAATGGTCCACTCATAATTAACAAGAGAACCTTTCCCACATAAGGTACTAATCTATTTTTAACGTCTAATTAGTAATTTGATTGGGTAATCATTCAAATTAAGAAGATAAGCTCGTTGCTTTTTTGTCTTACTCTAATTGGAACCATAAGGCTCTATCCATTTATTCACTATACTCGCCTATAAAATACTTTACTTAATTCCAAAATTGTTATAAAAAGAACAATTTATGATTTTACATTATGAGTATGAAATTTCTTCTTTTTCTTCTATGATTCTATTTTTGTTTTTTATGTTTTTTTTACGACATGCTTTTTTTTCCATTCATTACCTTTTAGGATCAGTCGCGGTATTCTAAACTCTACCAATAGTCTAGACGAATTCCTTCATCCAAATGTGTAAAAGATCATAGTCGCACTTAAAAGCCGAGTACTCTACCGTTGAGTTAGCAACCCGGATCAATATAAAGTGTAGATATGATCGAAATAATAAAAAAAAAAAAAATAATAATAATGAAATTGCACTGCACAACTGCGTCAAAACATGGAACTTGCAACAAATATAAACAACAAAATATAAAGCGGATCAGGTAAAAAAAAAAGAGAATTATAAATATTGAAAAACACCCAATTTTATCAATTTTTTTTTTTATTTTCGCTAAGAAAATACGTTTTGTATATTTGTATAAAATATAAAAAATCCAGCAAACTCATCTATTTTTCTAAAGTGAAGGAAAGAACCAATAGGGAATGGGGATAAAAAGATCTATTTATCTACGATCAAATTATATTTGTTCGAGACGCCGTTGTCAATATGAATAAACTTTGTTAAAAAAAAAAATTTCAAGAAATTATATATAAATTTGTGTTGGATTAGCACAACATAAAGAAGAAAGAAAAAATTGGATCGACAAAAAATAAAGGTGCAATACAAAGACAAGAAAGATCACCCCCCTCTTTTTTGGGGGGGTTCCACAAAAAGGAGCAAGAAAAAAAACTAATAAGAAAATAAGTATAAATATAACAAGAAGAAAACAAACTTTGAATAAACAATTACACAAAGATAGGTACTAGTGAGTCTACCCTTTATTTTTTGTCAAAAATAAATTATAAATTTTTTTCTTGAAAGAATTCTGCCTTCCTTAAAATATCATGAACAGTTGCTGTGGGTTGAGCACCTTTTTCAAGGAAATATAAAATAGCAGGAACATTTGAATAAGTTTGATTATTTATTGGATCATAAAAACCAACTCTTCGAAGATCTCTTCCTTCTCTTCGGGATCGAACATCAATTGCAACGATTCGATAGATGGCTCATTGGGATAGATGTAGATAAAAAATGCCCCCCTAGAAACGTATAGGAGGTTTTATCCTCATACGGCTCAAGAAAAAATGATTTTAATTTATATAATTTCTATCTATATAGATAGAAATAGATAGATAAATGGATCCATAAAGAATTAAACTTTAATTTTCGCCTTTTTCCTTCTTCACAGAAAAAAAAAGAAATTTCATTCGTACTCCTAACTCAAGTTGAATAGTTTTTAAAGAGTTCAAAATAAAATCCTTAGAATTTATTGAGCTGTCTCTAACCTCTTTTTTTGTCTCCTTTTGGATTTATTCTTTTTATTTTACTAATTATGATACAATTGTTGAGACAGATTAAAATAGTGTTTCCTTGTTACGGAATTTGTTGTCTTTGCTTTGCGCTTTGTGAAATCATTGGGTTTAGACATTACTTCGGTGATCTTTACTCCTTTTCAAAAAGGCAGCAACATACCTTTTGTTTTTATATGAAACAAAGAAAAATCATATGAAAGATTGATTCCTTTGCGATACACTTTTGATCAAAAAAGTTTCAAAATTTCGACAAATTTGACTTTTTTATTTCAAACTTATTCAAATTTGAAACTCTCCTTTTATATTTTATATTATTATATATATAAATATAAATGAATATTCTAATAATATTTCTATTGATCATATATTTTTGATGATATATTTACAAAGTTGGTCTAACTTATTGATTGTCACTAACCCTAGATTATTCTCCCGATAAATTAATAAATCAGTTTTGCTCGAGCTGCATCATATGCTCTACCATTAGTCTTTTTATTTAACAACCCAAGACAAATAAAATTTGGTTTCTAGCAGAACAAACTATGTCGAGACAAGAGCATCTTCATTCGTATAGAAAATGGTGGATATCAGAATCCACAGTCAATCATGTCCTTCAAGTCGCACGTTGCTTTTTACCACATCGTTTCAAACGAAGTTTTACCATAACAACCCTCTTTATTTGAATTTGGAACCGTATGCAATTGATTCAATATAGAATCATGAATAGTCATTGGCTGAATCGATACATAATAATCCACACTTATCTATCTCTAAATATATAGAGATTTATCCGGAAAGGATTTCACTTAATTTAACCCCATATTTTTTTTTTTCAGATGAAGAAAATAAGTTTGTTTAAAACTTATTTATATCTTCAACAGATCTTTCGGGATTGTCCATCATCAACTCTGAAAAAAAGAGGATTCTAAGAATCATTCTTCGAATTCATATTGAAAAACATTGTATTCAATATGTTACAGAACATTTTTTAATTCAATTTGAAATTTCAATAGAGAAGAATCTTTCGTTTCTGATGGAAATGGTCTGGGACGGAAGGATTCGAACCTCCGAGTAATAGGACCAAAACCCATTGCCTTACCGCTTGGCCACGCCCCATTTTTATTTTGTCTAAGAAAAATTAAGCGAAATATTGGTTATTCGTCAATAACCATCCAAAATACATATAAGACATGTTGTCGGTAGAATTCAACACAATAGATATAGAATCAAAAAAATGAATTGATCATTAGATAGAATTCAATTAAGATATTGTATGAAAGTAGAATTCTTGTATTCTCATTTGATTGGAGAATGTAAGGAAGGATTCTTGATTGAGGAGAAGTCAAAAAAAAAATAAGAATTTCTTTCATTTCTCCGCCTTTTTCATTTTTCACTCAGAAAAACAACTCAATCCAATCTGATAATTTATTATCATTTCAATTTAATTTTTAAGAACAATAAAAAAATGTTTGTTATGTTTAATATCTTTAGTTTCATCTGTATCTGTCTTAATTCTACCCTTTATTCGAGTAGTTTTTTCTTCGCCAAATTGCCCGAAGCTTATGCCCTTTTTAATCCAATCATAGACATTATGCCGGTTATCCCTTTATTCTTTTTTCTTTTAGCCTTTGTTTGGCAGGCTGCTGTAAGTTTTCGATAAAAATAAAATATATATTTATATTATATATTCAATTCATATTCATAGTTTCTTCGATAAAAAAGATGAGATTTTTTTTATAAAAATCAATAAGATCAGAAAAGTATGACATTAGTAACCCTCGATTCAAAAAGGGAAATTCTGGTATCTTCTATTTTATAAAGGGGCGATTATTTTTAATTAGCTTATTTCTTCTTTTGTTATAACCTTTCTTTTATAAGATACCATACAATATCTAAGTATATATATATGGCAATAATTTTTTGGTAATGAAAAAATACGAATCTTTTTATATGATTATGATATTTATACGAGAAAGGAATTCATGAAAATGAATTTCAAAAAATTTATTATTTTTAGAGTGTCATATCAAAATAATGTTATAGTGTGTGTCGTAAAATAGGTGATCTATTTCCTTAAAAAAAAAAAATGATCTTATCTTGGAGATTATG